ATTCGTATTTATATTGATCATTAGGGGCCTCTTGAATCTTCTATTTACCTATTTTTTTCTTTGATTTATGTGTAATGCGACTTCACTCTTGTTTTCTTTATTATTGATAGGAATTCTCTTGTTAAGACCCTATGAATCAATTAAAACCTTAGATTGATACTAGAACCACGATGATTCAATAAAACCTTCCAAAAAAAAGTTAAAAAATTCCCTGAGTAAGAACCCTTGGATTATCACTTATTCAATGACTTAATATAATGAAAAAAAGACAAAGAAACGTTTATCCTTTACCCAAAATAAGTATAAACGAAAGAATAATTTTTTTTTTTAATTTATCACTTCTAACTCTTTTTTCGGAGTCCGGCCACGAGGTCTGATAAGTAGGAATCATAGTTCTAATATTTGTTCTAATATTTTGTAATCTATTTCATATATTCTGTGCTCCAGATACTAGCCTAGACTGAATATCCAACGAGATAAAATCATCTTGATCAAGATGACCGACTTCTTCTCTGTCGTATCCATAGGATCAATTCTAACAAGTCACACACTCATATTCCGGAAATACAGAAAAAAAAGAAATTCCACGATCGAACTACCAAAAAAGAGTGGGCTAAAAAGCGGAAACCTACATACTTTACTTTTTATTGAAAAGTTATTTAGGGGTTCTTGTGAATCGAATCTAATTGCTTGAAATTCCGTCCAGTAAAATGGAAGAATTATAAATCTCCAAAATAATAGATAGGAATATCGCAAATAGACCCATCGCGACACCCATCAAAGGCGTAGTTCCCCACCCAGGAGCCACTTTACCATATTCCGAATTCAATGGTTTCAATAAATCCCCTACAATAGTTCGTCTTGGCCCAGATCTAGAACTATCCTCAACGGTTTGTGTAGCCATAAATAATCCTATATTTTTTTTATTCAGTGAGATCTGTTGACTTTGTATACCATTCCGTTGTAAATAAATGATCTTATCATAGATCCATTGTGGTCTTGAAATTATATAATAATGGAAACAGCAACCCTAGTTGCCATCTCTATATCTGGTTTACTTGTAAGTTTTACTGGGTATGCCTTATATACTGCTTTTGGGCAACCCTCTCAACAACTAAGAGATCCATTCGAGGAACACGGGGACTAGTTGAAGTAATGAGCCTCACAATATTGTGAGGCTCATTACTTCAATTGAGATAATGAGAAATCATTTCACCTTTTTAGTTGGAACTTTAGGCGGTTCGCGAAAAAAGATAGCGAAAAAAATTATTCCTAGAGTCGAGACTAAGAGGAATGTATAAACCAATGCTTCCATAGATTTTATTTCGGTTTACAATTATAGCTTCCATACCTGTTTAGTTGGGATCTTTTTCCGGATAAAAAAAAGACCAAGACAAGAGTCAAAGAAATGAAAAGTAAGCAATCCGAATCAAGATTTATCCGGTACCCCTATCTATGTCAAATCAAAAAAGAAAGGAAAAAAGGAACAGAGCAATCTTGTATCAGACTATACTCTTTTTGTAGTTGGATCTCCAAGTTTTTGGAATGCCCCAAATTCTACTTGAGCGTCCAAATCTGGGTCAATCCCAGCAAAGACATCTCTGAACAAGGTTCTAGCACCATGCCAAATGTGTCCGAAGAAGAAGAGCAAAGCAAACGAAGCATGCCCAAAAGTAAACCAACCCCTTGGACTGCTACGAAAAACCCCATCGGATTTCAAAGTAGCACGATCTAATTCAAAAATTTCACCCAATTGCGCACGTCTAGCATATTTTTTCACAGTAGCAGGATCACTATAACTGACTCCATTGAGTTCACCGCCATAGAACTCAACAGTTACACCGACCTGTTCAACACTATACTTCGATTCTGCTCTTCGAAAAGGAACATCGGCTCTAACAATTCCATCTCCGTCTACTAAAACAACCGGAAATGTTTCAAAAAAGGTCGGCATACGGCGTACAAAAAGTTCGCGCCCTTCTTTATCTCTAAAAACAGGGTGTCCTAACCAACCAACAGCTATTCCATCCCCGTTGTCCATGGAACCCGCTCTGAATAATCCACCTTTTGCGGGATTATTCCCGATGTAATCATAAAAAGCTAATTTTTCAGGAATTTTAGACCAAGCTTCTGATAAACTTTGATTTTCGGCTAGCCCGGCACTAACTCTTCGATATATTTCTTGCTGGAAGTATCCCTGATCCCATTGATAACGAGTGGGCCCAAATAATTCAATCGGGGTAGTTGCTGAACCATACCACATAGTTCCAGCAACAACAAAAGCTGCAAAAAAGACAGCAGCGATACTACTCGAAAGGACGGTTTCAATATTTCCCATACGTAATCCTTTGTATAGACGTTGGGGCGGACGAACACTAAGATGGAATAGACCCGCTAATATGCCCAATGTACCTGCTGCAATATGATGAGAGGCTATTCCGCCCGGAACAAAAGGATCAAACCCTTCGACACCCCACGCAGGATTTACAGCTTGTACCCTTCCGGTTAATCCATAAGGATCGGATACCCATATTCCCGGACCATACAATCCTGTTACATGAAATGCGCCAAAACCGAAGCAACCCAACCCTGAGAGAAATAAATGAATTCCAAAAATCTTCGGCAAATCCAAAGAAGGTTTTCCTGTACGTTCATCACAAAATATTTCTAGATCCCAATACACCCAATGCCAGATAGCTGCTAAGAAGCACAATCCAGAAAACACAATATGTGCTCCGGCCACACCTTCGTAACTCCAAATACCCGGATTCGTTATAGTCCCTCCTGTGATACTCCAACCCCCCCACGAATTGGTTATTCCTAAACGAGTCATGAAGGGTATAACGAACATACCTTGTCTCCACATTGGATCAAGAACAGGATCAGAGGGATCAAAAACTGCTAATTCGTATAGGGCCATTGAACCGGCCCAACCAGCAACTAGAGCTGTATGCATTATATGAACAGAAAGCAAACGACCGGGATCATTCAATACAACGGTATGAACACGATACCAAGGCAAACCCATGGAAATACCCCTTTATCAACGAAAAATAGACACTATGTAACTTTATTGCACTGAAAAAAACTATGCTATGGACCTCCCCTTTTGAGGGGATTATCTTGGCGAAAGGATTAATATTTGGTCTATTCTTTTAGTAATAATGGAACAATTCTATTCTATTTGTAGGAACAAAAAGAAGCAGATCTATTCTATACTCGATAAGTACCAATACGCAATGGTGGATGGGAATTGATCCTATTTTATATGAGTGAATGTATACATATTTGTTCATCATTCAAAAGACCGATTCGGAAGAATTTTCCTTTATTCATTCTGTTTTCCTTTTTTATGAACTTATTCAATCTATGTATAAAATATGCTAAAAAAAAGATAAAATCTGATAAAGGCCGATCTTATTTATTAAGACAATAAACCCGTTGTTACGCTTCCACATCAAAGTGAGCTATAATACTTAATTCTTTTTTCTTTGCTTTAATGCCTATTGGTGTTCCAAAAGTACCTTTTCGAAGTCCTGGAGAGGAAGATGCATCGTGGGTTGACGTATAGTGCGACTTGTCAGATATATTGGGTCATATGGTATTTCCCCGTTCTCTCCCCCGATCGAGATATCCTCTCTTTCGCCCAAGACGGATTGATTTAATTATCAAAAATTTGGAGCGTGAAGTGCAATTAGATCCATTTTTTGGGGGGTATCCAGATTAATATTATCAATTAGAATAATTTATGGTTTTCTTGGTTGTACTAATAAAATGAAGTATCCAGGCTCCGCTTAAAAAAAACTCAATTTTGAATCTATCTAATCTATGATTACTACTTGTATCATATATCATATTCTATTTATAAATAGCATTGATATGTTAATCAATCGAGTAATATGATGAATAGGTTGGTTGAATATTTGGTTAAAAGCATGAAGTAAATTAAAAAAAAAAAAAGAAGTCGTAGCAAAAAGACATGCTATTGGGGCATTTGTACTATATGTGCAAATCCAAATCGGGCAGATCTTTACTCGGAGTAGAGCATAAACCTAAAAGAATTGAAGAAGACCATTCGGGAACAAGAAAATGACATCGCAATTTTAATTTGATCTCGATGAAACAATACATCAATGAAAAGTTAGTTCGATAAATTTAATGAATTGGTTTTTTATTTATTGAAATTTATAGTATAGATAAACGACCGTGGGCCAAAGGACAAAACTCATCTTTCTTGAAAAATGGAAGGGAAGCAAAAGCCCCTTCATTAGAAGTTAGAAAGAGTCCTCTAAAGAAGGCTAGAATCTAAACATTGATTCTTTTTTCGCTATTTTTTTTGAACCGTATGCATCAAAAGGTGCCCGTACGGTTCTTAAGGGATACAATTTTATCCTAATCAACCGACTTTATCGAGAAAGATTACTTTTTTTAGGCCAAGAGGTTGATAGCGAGATCTCGAATCAACTTATTGGTCTTATGGTATATCTCAGTATAGAGGATAATACCAAAGATCTGTATTTATTTATAAACTCTCCCGGTGGATGGGTAATACCCGGAGTAGCTATTTATGATACTATGCAATTTGTGCGACCAGATGTACAGACAATATGCATGGGATTAGCCGCTTCAATGGGATCTTTTATTCTGGTCGGAGGAGAAATTACCAAACGTCTAGCATTCCCTCACGCTGGGCGCCAATGAGTTTTTTTTTTTTTTTGAGACAAAAAACTATGCCTTCGCCATATAAAATATGAATATTAAGTAATAATAGCATGGCACTTTGAATTCGATATGAGAATTTTTTTTTCTTGTTTTTTTCTAAACCATTAGATTATGTATCGAAAGAGTAGTATGAGATAAAAGGCATTTCCGATTTTAGCTGATTTATCGGAGGCCTCTTTCAGCGTCACAAACTTTTTTGTTTTCACGACGGAAGGCTCTTAACAATATTTCTGTTATGAAAGACTACGAAATATTTATTTATATTTATTTAAAAATTGAAATACGAAAAAAAAGAAACTTTGGGATTGCTGAATAACAAACGAAATAATAAAGCAACGGAACCATCATAGTATTTTTAAATTACTAAAAAAAAGGAAGGGTGGTTATTGGATCATTTACTGCTCTGGGTCTGATAGATCCTCTATTTTCTATTCCTTCGATGGAAGGTAAAAATGAATTCCATTGTGGAGCCGTATGCACTGCACAAAGGATGCCTGTACGGTTGTTAATCCTATCTTTTTTTTTTATTATCTTTGACTCATCATGATCATGCGAGATAGAGAAAACCATTTATTAAATCATCAGGGTAATGATCCATCAACCTGCTAGTTCTTTTTATGAGGCACAAACAGGAGAATTTATCCTGGAAGCGGAAGAACTACTGAAGCTGCGCGAAACCATCACAGGGGTTTATGTACAAAGAACAGGCAAACCCTTATGGGTTGTATCCGAAGACATGGAAAGGGATGTTTTTATGTCAGCAACAGAAGCCCAAGCTCATGGAATTGTTGATCTTGTAGCGGTTGAATAAAAAATAGCAGGGATTTCACGAAAAAATCCGAAATTTGAGATTTTATCTTCTTACCGGGGGTTAATATAATATTTTCTATTACTATTAATCCTATTAATATAGAATATAGAAGTAATTCATAATCATCCGGTTAGGATTGATCTAAACCAACTCATTATGTATACAATTCAACATGCCAACTATTAAACAACTTATTAGAAACACAAGACAGCCAATCAGAAATGTCACCAAATCGCCCGCCCTTGGGGGATGCCCTCAGCGTCGAGGAACATGTACTAGGGTGTATGTGCGACTCGTTCAGACCATGGACCGGGACAAAAGAAAGTACAAAATTTTTCCCGTATCAGTGATAAGTACCAGTGAATAGGATAGAATGAATGGAAGAACTCCGTTCACTACCTAAAAATAAATAAAAAAGATTTATCGTATCCTTTTATTGTGTATCAAATTTATGGTTTCTATTGGTGCAAATCCAATCACCTCAATTTTCAATTTTAGATGAGAAAGAATTCCCCATTGGTAACAAATGCTTATCCATTAAGCAGAGGAAATCCTATTTAACAGAAAGATTATGGCCTTATTCTTCCAAGAACGGACTAAGAGGGTCAGCTACCCAACTAATCTTCATAATTAAATACCGTTACTGTATAGGTGGATCTCGTTGTGAAAGATCGATTACTAGCTAATTCATGGGTAGAGCCAAAGAGGGTGAACTGTACAAGTTAACAATAACATTGATGAAATAAAAGAAGGAGCTCCGGTGTATAGAGAGGACCTCACCGTTTAAGAAGTAACCATAGAAACGAAGGAACCCACTATTTCTTTATCCATTTCTATTTTTATTTATTTACTCTATGTTTGTTTTTTTTTTTATACCTAGTACCAATAAAATTTCGTATTTTCGGGTGACTAGAACAAAAAAAGAAATCGTGGTCGGGAAGGTTATAGTAGCAAAAGCCATTGGAATTTTTATTTTATACATTGGAAAAAGACGTTTTGTTATTAATAGACTAGGAAAGGAGAAAGGAATAACTGAAAGAAAGGAAATCGATTAGTTATTCATCAAAGTTTCATTTATTCAATGACTAGAATTAAACGAGGATATATAGCTCGGAGACGTAGAACAAAAATTCGTTTATTTGCATCAAGCTTTCGAGGGGCTCATTCAAGACTTACTCGAACTATTACTCAACAGAAAATAAGAGCTTTGGCTTCAGCTTATCGGGATAGAGGTAGGCAAAAAAGAAATTTTCGACAGTTGTGGATCACTCGAATAAATGCAGTAATTCGATATAATAAGGTAGACTACAGTTATAGTAGATTCATACACAATCTGTACAAGAGGCAGTTGCTTCTTAATCGTAAAATACTTGCCCAAATCGCTATATTAAATAGGAATTGTCTTTATATGATTTCCAATGAGATCATAAAATAAGAAGATTGGAAAGAATCCAGCGGAATGCTTAAAATGGAGTTCTCTGGAGAATGAACTCCGAGAAGGTAGAGTAGAAATTAGTATGATAAAATATCATCATATGATAAAGTGGTCAAAATGAGCAAATATGTTCAATAAAAAAAAATATTTATTCTTCTTCCCCTATTCTTTTTTTTTTTCTTACGACACGACAATCAAATCTAGATTTTCGGATTTTTCGAACAAAGCATCAATCCGCGGTTGAGTTTGGATTAGAATTTTAATTCAATTGAAGAGTAAGCCTATTTATTCTTGTTTCTAAGACCAATAGTTCTAGCGGTCGACTCGCTTCTTTCAAATTGTTTCTCATTATTAAGAAAAGGTAACAAAGATAAAATACGAGCTTGTTTTATAGCAATAGTAATTAAGCGTTGCTGTTTTAAGGTCAATCTATTTACCCGTCTAGATAATATTTTTCCTTGTTCACTAATAAATCGACTAATTAAACTCATGTTTCTATAATCAATTCGATCCCCCGATTGAATCGGGGGCAAACGCTTACGAAAAGATCGTTTGGATTTAAGAAGGAGTCGCTTGGATTTATCCATGGTTTGTTTATTCCTTATCCCGAAAATCCTATTTCGATCGGATCTAAAATGATTTAGAATTAAGAAATAGGATTTGGTTTGTTTATATTTAAATCTAAAATATATATGTCTAATATATGTAATTTTTCATCTTCCTTGGATTGGAAAAGGGTGACACACAGACGATCGGTTCGATCTATTTCTTTATCTCCCCATGAATCGTATGTTTGTAACAACGGGGACAGAATTTTCTCAATTCCAATCGACTAGGCGTATTGTGTCGATTCTTTTGAGTAATATATCTGGAAATCCCCATTGATTCCTTATTAACACCGTTTCGAACACAACGAGTACATTCCAAAATAACTGTTACTCGGGCATCTTTACCCTTGGCCATGAACCTCCTTTGGATTTTTGATTCACGCAACTCTTCCATTTTCCGATCAAAAATGAAGAAAAAAAGAGAAGTTGGTAACTCGAAATAAAATTATGAAAGATTTCGTTGCAATCATTGTATAAAATATAGTAATACAATGATTTCTAAATTTTGAATCGCAGTACAGTTTTTCATTTATAAGTATCTTGTATGATATTGTTGCCCTAGCCATCACGTTTTCGTTCTCACTTGGAACCCGGCGCCGAGTCCGAGTTTGACTGAGGTTGAATCCATTTTTATTCTTTCTCTTTTCTAACTTATTCTAAGTCTAAAAACTCTAAAAAAAAGAAGGGGAAGGGGATTAGTCACAGATATTGGATTGTTTTTCTAATCTTCTTCACCCCTTCCCAAGTCAATAACTAGAATGAAAAAAATGGGAATACCAACGCATCCGGGAATAAACGATTGATCTCGATTAATAGACCCGCTAACGCCCCGAACCATATAGTACTTACTACCGGTGCCACGGAGAGATATGTTTTTAGATCTCGCATTTAAAACCCTCCTACTTTATAGTAATTTGTAATACATAATGGTAGTACATACCATCAAATGTATATATAGTTAATAACCGCTTGTATTGTCCGCGGAATTCCTAATTCAAATTGAAATGTACAACAGTTCAATTCGGTAGATATTCCCTTTTTTATTAAAAAAAATATGTAGCTTTCCGCCCCCCCAAATATGCATTTTTCTTTACGGCGGATTTCATATTTCATATTTCTTATTTCATACGTATATAAGTCTTTTTATTATATTTTATATATGATATGAGACAAAAAAGAAGAAATGGCAAGATAATTTGTATATACCAATGGAGGAAATAAATCAAAAATGTGGAAAACAAGACAGGGATTCTCTACAATGACACTGTAGACCAATTGAAAGGGATGTAGCGCAGCTTGGTAGCGCGTTTGTTTTGGGTACAAAATGTCACGGGTTCAAATCCTGTCATCCCTACCTATTACTTATCTTCTGAACAGTAACGAGGAATCAATTGAGATCCATAAAAATTTAACATACATATACCGAATCAATCTTTTTTTTATTTAATTTTATGATATTCTATATGATAATATATGTATGCAAGATATATTAGGGTTGCATTTAGTTTGATAATAAAACGCTCTTAGTTCAGTTCGGTAGAACGCGGGTCTCCAAAACCCGATGTCGTAGGTTCAAATCCTATAGAGCGTGATTCTATTCTTGTTGTTGTTAGATCGAAAATTATACTGAAATAATTCAACAGAAATCAAAATTTGACCTCCTACTTCCTTTATAGGAGGTCAATCAAAAAACGAACTGTTAATTAATCAAAGGTCCAACTGATCCCCACGTCTGTATTGTAAATATGCGGTCACAAATAATCCAGCCAAAGTAATAGGAATTAGACCTAATACGATTCCAAATAGAAAAACTTCAATCATTTCAATTTAGTTGAACGAGGAAAAGGAGAGGTAATATCTATCCTTAAAATATTAATCTGTATTGCCCATGACTCTCAATGACCAAAAATTGGAAATTGAATTGACAAGGTAAAGAACTCTACAATATCAATATATAGAATATATGGAATACCACAGAAATGTTTCTTTTTTTTAATTGTGCATTCAATTAATTTCAATCAAATAAGTCGTATCTTGTTCAGACCGATAAATAGAGCTGAGGTTATAGTTAAAACTGCTAGTAGAAAACCGAAATAACTAGTGATAGTAGGCATGACAAGGCTAAATGAAATACGTTATTTTTATCGATATGTTTATAAAGCACTTCCCTAAGTTTCTATTTTTGAAAGATACGCGGATGGATAAGTAAAAATACCAATTGAAAGAATATATTCAATTGAAAGTTTTTGATTCATCTATTATTATCATTATAGATGATACTAACAAAAATCTTGTGACATAGGTAAGAAATCAATTCGTCATCTGTCTCTCTATCCCGCGATTCGGAATCAACGGATTCATTGGACAACTCTTGAGTTGTAAAAACTAATATTCTTATTATAAATTATAAACAATAATTTTTTT